TTAAAAAATTTCCTATTATTAAATTAATATATTGTATTGAATTAAATACATATTAGTTAATTAAATATTAAATAATATGAGACTCGAAATGAAAGTACCCTTCTCGCATACATTCCCCATTACGTTGTCGGAACAAAAATATTGCATGTATCAATATGGATGGAAATATTTAGTACATGAAATAGCGATTTGCTAGATATATAAATAGATATATAAGATATAACTAATAAAACGGATCTTGTGTTCTGGAATTGGAATCAAAGAAAGATATTTAAAATGGCTCGTATGTTGTGACTTGGAATAAATGTTTCTCGGTAAAGGAAGGGAATACTAATTTATTCATTCCTAATTTATTCCTATAGAACGTCTAGGAACAAGAAGATTAAATCGGATATATCGACAGATTCCCGCGTAGTCCAAAGAAAAAAAAGATCCAATTTCATCTCTATCGAATTTTAATATCAGAATAGTGGATATAATTATGATGCAATGGGTTAGGTCCACTTACTTTTTATTTTGTTGATTTCTAATCGATTTAATTGGAATAATGGAAAATAGGAAAGGAATAGTAATATTTGAAGATTTAACGAGACGACTTATCCTTACATTCATTATAATATTTAATATAATATTTATAATAATTATATTATTTATTTAATAATAAATAATATATTTTTTAATAATAAATAATATATTTTTTATTTAATAATATATTGAATTTATTAAAATAGCAAATTTATAACCATACTATAATTAATTATAATGTTATAATTTTGATTTTTATTATATATTAAAATATTAAATTATACGGTTTGTTACTTTTTTTTTATTACTTTATTACAAAGATCAACAATATCTTTATTCGCACTTCAAATATGAATACTACTGCCGGAGTTTTATGATTTATGAAAAAATCAAAGCCCCTTATCGGATTTGAACCGATGACTTACGCCTTACCATGGCGTTACTCTACCACTGAGTTAAAAGGGCTTGTTTGATCCAATTCCTGAATAAAGACACTATGAGTTTAGTATATATACTTATTATAATAGATGTACATAGATATATCTTATAATAAGTATAAGGGTTCATTCAGGAATGAAAAATTTTCTTTATCCAGTAAAAGTAAATTAAATAATTTAATATAATTTAATATAGAGTATATAATATAGGTAAAATAAAACGGTTTATTGATATTGGATTTGATAAATATCAATACAATGAATTGTTTCAAGACTATCCTAATTGACATCATAACTAAATTCATTTGAGTGATACATGTATCCACTAATTTAACATAGATCCAAGATATTTCATTGAATCATTGATAAAGAGATTCGGATAAAGAGATTCGGCGTGGCCTTTGAACCAAACTTTTATCGAAAAAAATTGTATAGAAAGAATCGTGAAAGACGGAAAGATCCTTCGTATCGAGTCATACCATTCCATTATATTGACAATTTTAAAAAACTATTCATACTATGAACATAGTATGATGGCGGTCGTGCAAGTCTGCCCCCATCGTCTAGCGGTTCAGGACATCTCTCTTTCAAGGAGGCAGCGGGGATTCGACTTCCCCTGGGGGTAGGGTACTACGAAAGGAAGTTGATCGTGGATTATCAATAAGCCTGGAATTGATTCTTCCTGGGTCGATGCCCGAGCGGTTAATGGGGACGGACTGTAAATTCGTTGGCAATATGTCTACGCTGGTTCAAATCCAGCTCGGCCCAATAATTTGCCGATCCGCCATGAAATGATATAATATAACCCATTTGTTGCTCTCCAGAAATGCCCGATCCCCCAATCCCAATACGGAAGAAATCCATTTTATGATATATCTATACCACTATTTATTTACTCTCTTTTTACAAGAAATTCTGATCTTGCTAATGATCTAGATTCATATCAGGATCCGTAACTATAAAGTAAAGTTTAAGGAAAAGAGTAAATAAAAAAAAACTTTTTTGATTGAACGAGTGATTATCCAATTGATTTGGCAATAACGAAAGGATTACTAGTAATACCGGCTGCTCTCACTAAAGTACATATACATATGGGTATCGATATATCACACTCGCAGCTCTGTTACAACACGCCAATTCTAATCGAAATTGAAAGGGTTAGAATGAAATCATAAAAATATGTATACTTTATTTTATTATGGTATTTACTTGGGATTGTAGTTCAATTGGTCAGAGCACCGCCCTGTCAAGGCGGAAGCTGCGGGTTCGAGCCCCGTCAGTCCCGACGAATCCAAATCCAATAAAAAACTATATCAATTCATCTCTCTATTTTTTGTGAAAAGAAGTCCAAATAACATAATTTCATTCCCAACAGCGATCCCTCTTCTTTTTTTCTTTTTCGTTTCACATTTATCATCAACCAAATGGGGGAATTTCCATTTCTTCGACTAGTACCGATTCGATTGATGGGAGAGAGGCATATGTGGATTAGTACAATTATTATATTATTAGCATCAGATTCAGGATTCCACGGGATACCGTACTGTACTGGGTCTGGCTTTTTCAATTACTCCCGATCTGTGAAATATGAAATAGAGTAGAGTATTGTATGTTTCCCGGGAGTACATACATAAATGGAATTTGTACAATATAAAATAAATTGAACATAGTTACTGTGTATAGAATAGTATAGAATACTTTTTTTTTAAGATTAAAATAAAAGTATATCCTTTTCGGGCCCTATTTTGTGTAACCTCAATTTCAAATTTTACTAATTTGAAATAATCTATCTCATTCAAATTTCGCATTGAGCTTTTGATATATGCGTCCCATTACTAATCCAATGAAAGAGGATATTTAAAAAATAAAGATCAAACAAGGATCACTTTTTTATTAGCGAGGTAATGAATTTTTTTTTTTTTTTATATTTTATAAGGGTTTTTCCTTGAAAGAACAAACTTTTTAAATTTATATATAAATATATAAAAAAATAGTTAATTTGATGGAATATTCGATTTTTTTATACCGGAATTTGTACTCGTCTTTATCATACTTCTTTTGTTTTCCAAGAAGATTGGATCATTAAAAAAAGGAGGTTATAACTTAGCTCCTTCCTTTTTTTTCATTGAGCTTCTATTGTTTGTTGGGGTTTGTTTAGAACCAATGGTAAGTGGAAAGGCGGTTAGATGATACTTCATCAGATGATTGTACAAAGAGGGCGGTAGGTTATAGAAAAGAAAGAATGGAAAAGAATGATAAATAAATAAAGGAATTATTGATTGTATCGGGAATCAAATTTTGAGTTCAGTATGGATAAAAGATCGTCCTATGTTATACTATTCAATTCTTGACGATGAATCGATTTGATAGCTCCGATATTGTTATTCATGATATTGATCCGATTCGATATCATCGAGATGTAATGCATCCCATTGAATTTACAGGCGAAAGATTTATTATCTCTATGGGATTAACTCCCGAGTTATTGCGAATTAAAGAAAAATTAAACAATGAGATTATGGAAGTAAATATTCTCGCATTTATTGCTACTGCACTGTTTATTCTAGTTCCTACTGCTTTTTTACTTATAATATACGTAAAAACAGTCAGCCAAGGTGATTAATTTGAATTAAACTTGATTTTTTATTTCTTATCAATAATTGCAGAGAAGAAAAGGATAAAAATTTCGCGTCTTAAATGAAATGGGCAGACTAGAATCAGTCGTATTCTATGAGATACGATAGTATGGTAGAAAGATTCAGATATTTCTTTCTACCATACTATCTAGTATTGTTATTGTAGTGTATAAAGTTGTATTGTAATGCGGGTTAATTTAATATAGATTAATATAGATCAATCTACAATAGTATCATCATATTCCTTTTCTATATATATAGAAATCGATTTAATTACGTATATATAATATATATAGTGATAATGTATATTATATAGTATCCCAATTCTATTTCTTTGCTTTATCTATTTGTATTTAATTTGTGTTGATTTCAATTAAATTAATTTGAAATAATCGAAAGCGACTTTTACGATTAGAATTCCTAGATTTCTGATTATTTTCAATATGAATCCCGATCGAAAGAATCAATGACTTCTTCGATAGGTATAATAAAATAATCTTTTAGTTAGCATTCCGACGAAGAAGTCATTGATTGAGGAGTTGACAAATGATCCATGGGAACTTCTTCGGATTTCGAAAAGGATTAGTAAAACCCGTCGACTTTTAACGTTTGAACCATGATATGAAATGGGTTCAATAAAACAAGCAAAACATAAATAAAATTTCTAAAATAGTAAAACTAAAACAAGCGGCGCAATATGTGACTCGCCCAAGACAATATTTTAGGATGTGCAGTATCTCGTTGGACAACTACTATGTTGTTTCCCAATGTGTATCCACGTAATGGAATAACCGAATTTTTTTCTCTTTGATCTTTGAACAGTAAAGAGGTAAACAAAATAAAAAAAAGTTCCGTTCTTCCTCATGGTCCATATCTAACTTTGGTAAGAGTCAGTTCATCGAAATAGAAAATTTATGAAGAATTCAGTTGGAATAAATTTCCTACCATTTGTATTCCTTTTACTTTTTTTACTTTCAAAATACGAACACGGAAATAATTGAAATATTTCTTTGATTGAAAGAGTATTCTTCATATATATTTATTATTCATAGAATACATTACTCAACTAAAATCCAAGAGAATTTCGAAATGAAGATATTTTTAATTTCTATTTCAATTTAAAAATAAAATTTTAAATTGAAATAGTGAAATTTTAAATAAAAAAAACTTTGCCGAACGATCTATAAAAAAAAGTGATACTGTTTAGTTCCTAAACTCAATTAGTAGTACTTCTAGAGTCCACTCCTTCCCCATACTACTAGTGAAAGGGAAAACGTAAAGACTACCATTAAAGCAGCCCAAGCGAGATTTACTATATCCATGTGAATTATGTCCTCTATCTCTATGAAGGAATTATTCAATTATTGTTCACTAATAAATAATAGGGGAATCACTGGCGCAG